ATGGCACGAAATCCTTTTCATTTAGTTGAGTTTAGACCGTGACCTTTAACTGGGTCTATAGGAGCCCTTTTTTTAACTTCAGGGTTAGCTGGGTGATTTCACGGTTATGGTTATCTAACTGCAATTTTAGGTCTATTTCTTATTATAATAACAATAATTCAATGGTGGCGAGATGTTATTCGAGAAGCTACCTTTCAAGGTTTTCATACTATTCAGGTATCTAGGGGACTTCGATGGGGGATAATTTTATTTATTGTCTCAGAAGTTTGTTTCTTTTTTGCTTTCTTTTGGGCTTATTTTCATAGTAGTTTGGCACCCAGCCCAGAACTGGGGTCATGTTGACCTCCTGCTGGAATTACACCCTTAAACCCTTTTGAGGTTCCTTTATTAAATACTGGGGTTCTTCTTGCTTCTGGGGTTACAGTTACTTGAGCTCACCACAGCCTAATAGAAGGTGATAACCCCGGAGGGCTACAAGCTCTATTTGCAACTGTAGTATTAGGTATCTATTTCACTTTTCTTCAGGGTGGGGAATATTATGAAGCTTCATTCACAATTGCAGACGGTGCATATGGATCAAGTTTTTTTGTAGCTACAGGATTTCACGGACTTCATGTGTTAATTGGGAGAACATTTTTACTAGTTTGTCTTGCTCGCACCTGACTACAACACTTCTCTACTGGGCATCATTTTGGGTTTGAGGCAGCTGCTTGGTATTGACATTTCGTTGATGTTGTATGACTATTTTTGTATCTTTCAATCTATTGATGAGGATGTTAAAGTTTTAAGGTTTTAAGAATCTTAGATGACTGAGGGATAAGTGTTAGATTTTTAATCTAGAAACGGCAAATATATGCCTCTAAGAGTTGACTCTAGACTTGATACTTTAAATTAAAAGATCTGATTTGCATCTAGACAATAAGTTTTATAAACTTTCAGGTCAGTATAAAAAGCGAGAAATTTGCATTCGGTTTCGGCCCGTATCTTAAGGGTGAAAGTCCCTTTTTATATTAGATAAATGAAAGCCAAAGCTAGAGGCGCCTAGCTGTTAATTAGGAGAATGTAAGTTAAATTTACTCATTTAGTTAAGATGAAGTACTACGCCGGATGAACGGAAATCATTGATGTTGATTAATATGGGATTGCAAGTTGTCTCTGGTACTAAAAATGCTAAGAAGATTTTTAAGTAGAGTTATTGCATTAGTGCTATCCATCGTCGTAATAACACTAGGGTGAGTTTTAGCTAAACGGGCTATTAGAGACCGGGAAAAAAGGTCTCCCTTTGAGTGCGGGTTTGATCCAATTAAATCGGCTCGGCTACCCTTTTCTCTTCGGTTTTTCTTATTGGCTATTATTTTTTTAATTTTTGATGTGGAAATTGTCCTCCTATTTCCTATTTTAGTAAGAATAGTTAGAAGTTTCTCTCTTAGCCTAGTATTTGGGACCTTTATTTTTTTAGTTATTCTTATTCTGGGTCTTTTTCATGAGTGAAATGAAGGGTCATTAGATTGAGCTCAATAAAGAGAAAACTTGGAGTAAAACAGGGCTGCTAACTTTGTTTTGGGTAATTCGATTTTATCCTTTTTCTTATGTTTTCAAGACTTCCTTTTGGGTATATGTTTTTGTCCGTAATAGGCGTGGGTACTTTACTCTCTGTTTCTTCTACCCACTGACTGAGTATTTGAGCTGGGTTAGAAATTAATTTAATTGGATTCTTGCCCATGCTAGTTTATCAGAAAAGTGTTTCGGAAAGACAGTCTGCTGTAAAATATTTTATCATTCAAGCACTGGGCTCTAGCTTTTTAATTTTTGGAAGTTTAATGGTATTTAGTATGTCTTTCACTTGGGATATGTGAGCTAAAATACATAATCCTGGGGTTTTAGGTTTTATAATGCTAGTTGGAGGGCTGTGTGTTAAGTTGGGGTTATTTCCTTTTCATTATTGGTTACCGGGAGTAATGGCTGGGTTGCCTTGAATTTCCTGCTTATTGCTAGGGACATGGCAAAAATTCGCGCCATTGTTTTTGATCCTTTGTTTGTTAGAATTAAATCAGTCTTATATAGTGGCCTTTATTTTCTGCATTATTAGGGCAGGATCTGCTTTAGTAGGAGGATTAGGCGGTATAAATCAAACTCAAGTTCGTGCGCTATTAGCATATTCGTCAATTGGCCATCTTGGGTGAATAACATTTGCTATTCTTCATAGTGAATGAAGCATAAAAATATACTTTGGAATTTATGTTTTAATTAGAATTTCATTATTTACAAGACTCTGGTATAGTGATTCTGGAAGTATAAAAAATATTAACAATTTAAAGAGTTCTGGTTCCATGCAGTTGACAATTATGCTTCTTTTATTGTCATTAGGGGGCTTACCTCCACTATTAGGGTTTATTTCTAAGTGGTTAGTTATTGCTGTGAGAAGTGGGGGACCGTGAACACCCGTAGTTTTTTTATTGATTTTGGGTTCGTTAATAAGTTTATTTTATTATTTAAGTTTATTTTTTTCTATATTTTTAAGCGGCCTAAAAAAGTGTGGATTAGGCAAATTGGGTGTAAATAATACCATTATAATCACAATTAATATCCTAAATGTTATTGGTGGAGTTTTGATTTTAATAGTTAATTCACTTAGTTTAATATAAAATAATGCGTTGGTTATTCTCCACGAATCACAAAGATATTGGCACATTATACATTTTATTTGGAATATGGTCAGGGCTGGTTGGTACCGCTTTAAGACTTCTTATTCGAGCTGAATTAGGACAGCCCGGAGCCCTATTGGGTGACGATCAGCTGTACAATGTAATTGTAACAGCACATGCTTTTGTTATAATTTTCTTTTTAGTAATGCCCATGATAATCGGGGGGTTTGGTAATTGATTAGTTCCTTTAATGCTAGGAGCTCCAGACATGGCTTTCCCCCGATTAAATAATATAAGATTTTGGCTGCTTCCTCCTGCTTTGTTGTTGCTGCTCTCATCAGCTGCAGTTGAAAGAGGTGCGGGGACAGGGTGAACTGTGTATCCCCCTTTAGCCGGAAATTTAGCACATGCAGGAGGTTCTGTTGATTTAGCAATTTTTTCCTTACATCTTGCAGGTGTTTCGTCAATCTTAGGTGCTGTAAATTTCATTACAACTATTATTAATATGCGATGACGGGGTATGCAATTTGAACGGCTTCCTCTTTTTGTGTGGTCAGTAAAGATTACAGCTATTTTATTACTTTTGTCACTGCCGGTTTTAGCTGGGGCCATTACAATACTGCTAACTGATCGAAACTTTAATACGGCTTTTTTTGACCCAGCAGGAGGTGGAGACCCTATTCTATATCAACACTTGTTTTGATTTTTTGGCCATCCAGAGGTGTATATTTTGATTTTACCCGGATTTGGGATGATTTCTCACATTGTAAGTCATTATTCTGCCAAGAAAGAAACATTTGGTACTTTAGGAATAATCTATGCTATGTTAGCTATTGGTGTTCTAGGTTTTATTGTTTGAGCTCATCACATATTTACAGTTGGAATGGATGTAGATACGCGAGCATATTTTACAGCTGCTACAATAATCATTGCGGTGCCTACAGGAATTAAAGTGTTCAGCTGACTTGCTACAATTCACGGGGCTAAAATTAAATATGAGACTCCAATATTATGAGCTTTAGGTTTTATTTTTCTATTCACAGTAGGGGGCTTAACAGGTATTGTGCTATCGAATTCTTCTTTAGACATTATGCTGCATGACACTTACTATGTCGTAGCTCATTTCCATTATGTTCTTTCTATAGGAGCCGTGTTTGCCTTATTTGGTGCATTTAATTACTGGTTTCCCCTCTTAAGGGGTGTGACATTGCACAGTCGGTGAACAAAGGCCCATTTTTATATCATATTTATTGGTGTGAATGTGACCTTTTTTCCTCAACATTTTTTAGGTTTAAGTGGCATACCCCGTCGATACTCAGATTACCCTGACTGCTATACAAAATGAAATGTAGTTTCATCTATCGGTTCAATGATTTCATTTGTAGCTGTATTATACTTTATGGTTATTGTTTGAGAAGCTTTAGTTTCTCAGCGGAGCGTGATCTGAAGTACTCACCTCAGAACGGCTTTAGAGTGGGATAACATTTTACCTGCTGATTTTCACAATGCCCCTGAAACAGGAGCATTAGTAGCTAACTAAAATTTTAAATAAATTGATAAGATATGGGTCTATGAGGACAATTAGGATTCCAGGACGCAGCTTCGCCCCTAATAGAGGAGTTAATTTTTTTCCATGATCATGCAATAATGATTTTGGTAATAATTATTAGCCTAGTCGGGTACGCTGCTGTATCTTTAATAGTGAATAAGTATACATGCCGTTCGTTAGTTGAGGGGCAAGAAATCGAAACTATTTGGACAATTATCCCGGCATTTATTTTAGTGTTTTTGGCGTTACCTTCTTTACGTTTATTATACTTATTAGATGAAATTGGGAACTGTAGTCTGACTGTAAAGAGAATTGGACATCAATGATATTGAAGTTATGAATATTCAGATTTTTCAAGCATCGAATTTGATTCATACATAATTCCAACGAATGAATTAGAACCTGGGGATTTTCGATTATTAGAGGTTGATCATCGGGTTGTTTTACCCACTCAAACTGATGTCCGTGTATTAGTAACCTCAGCAGATGTTATTCACTCATGGGCTGTGCCCTCATTGGGTGTGAAAGTGGATGCAATTCCAGGTCGGCTTAATCAATTAGGATTTTTTATTAAATATCCTGGTGTGTTTTACGGACAATGTTCAGAAATTTGTGGAGCAAATCATTCATTTATACCTATTGTAGTAGAAGCTGTTCCCCTAAAAAACTTTATGGAGTGGGTTGTTAACGTATCAGATTAAAAAGTTAGTTAAACGATAATATAAGGTTGTCAGCCTTATGTTACTAATTAAATTTAGTACTTTTTACATGCCTCAATTATCCCCCCTAAATTGAATTTTATTATTTATTTTGTTTTGAGCAGCTGTATTAGCAATATCTATTCTAATTTGATGATCAACTAAAACTTTTTTTCGAGGGGAGAACTTAGCTCCGACTAGTTTAAAAGAAAATAAATGAAATTGATAGAAATAAGAATGCTTGTAGATATTTTTTCTTCTTTTGATGATAATAACCGGGTTTTTATATCGTTGTATATTTTAATATGACTTTTTTCCTTAGCAACAATTATTCTTTTTAGGTCATCATATTGAATTTTAGCTCCTCGATGAATAAGAATTATTAGAGCATTTAAGGATACTGCTTCATCCCAGGTTTTCCGCTCCTTTGGTATAACAATAGGAGGATTTATTAATATTATTACGGGTTTGTTCCTATTTTTGATTTTAATAAATCTTAGGGGATTAGTCCCTTATGTTTTTAGACCGACTAGACACTTAGTGGTCTCCCTTTCTTTAGGTATGCCTCTCTGACTTTCGTTAATTATTTCTGCTATCTTTTTTAACCCCAGTTCTGTGATTGCAGGGTTACTTCCGATGGGGGCCCCGGCACTCTTAAATCCTTTTTTGGTGATTATTGAAACAGTAAGAATCACGGTGCGCCCTATCACCCTGTCTGTCCGACTAACAGCAAATATAAGAGCAGGTCATATTGTCTTGACCCTGATCGGAACTTACCTAACAGCAAGGATTTTTATATCATCTATTTTCTCTATACTTCTTTTACTATCTATCCAGGTTTTATATACAATTTTTGAATTTGGTATTGGGCTAATTCAAGCATACATTTTTTGTTTATTAATTACTTTATACTCAGACGAACATCCCCATTAATTTTATCAGTAAAATATACTAAATTATAAAATTAACTGTAAAAGAACCTGTGTTCATTTTTGGGGCATGAACCCAACAGCTTGACTCTTAGCTTATTTTACAATATAAGTCGTCTTTGTTGGGAAGATTTAACTCCGTTAATAGATCTACAGTCTATTGCCTCTCACTCAGCCACCAAACAAACACACCAGGATATACTTCCTTTCTCGATTTTGCAGGTCGATGTTTTACATAAACTATGGCGGGCAAGGTTTAAAGATATATCTTTATATTAAGCTTTGAAGGCTTATAGTTTTAATTAACTTAAAACCTCACCAGGAGGAACTGAACCTCTCCTAAGAAATCAAAATTCTTTGTGCCCTTACACCGCTTTGTAACCCCGTATCTTTTTTAAAATTTTTTAATCCTCTTGCTTGGAAGGCAAGTGTACTACATCATACTCAAAAGATTATTTCTAATAAATAACTTTATTCCTTTAAAATGAAAATCTAACGTGCAATTTACACCATAGAAACTTTTCAGGTTTGTTTGTTTATAGCAAAACTTAAACGGACACCAAATACAGTTTATTGTATTAGTAATCAAATTTTTTTATAAAAAATATAAAAGCTTGGCTCTGACTTATTTATATAGCAAGTACAAAAGAATACACATGGTTTTTATTGAGAGAGGCGAGGTAAAAAAGATTAGGACATTAGATAAATAATTTAAGTTTGTATTCTTTTTTAAAGTATTATAGGTTATAAAGAATGCTTTGGAAAGTCCCGCTAACACCAGTGCTGAAGGTTAGTTAAAAGGTGAAAACTTGAATTAATTTAGTACACTAAAATCTGGTTAATTTGGTGCCAGCATCCGCGGTTAGACCAAGAGATTAAGTTATATTTCAAGGTAAAAAGACAGTTAGGTTTAAATAATCTTAGTTTATTGATCATTTATAAAGAAGTAAAATTTGTATATAAGTAGTTAATCCAGTCATAACTAATTTACTGAAGCTGTGATAGTCTTGAGGGAAACTGGGATTAGATACCCCACTATTCTTGACTGTAAACCAATTAAATTTACCAGAGTACTACGAATGCCAAATAAAAATTTAAAACTCAAAGAGCTTGGCGGTGTTTTAGACCCATCAGGGGAACCTGTCTCATAATCGACAATCCACGTTAGACCTAACCTTGTTTTGTAGTCAGCTTGTATACCGTCGTCGCCAGGTAACTTTTAAAAAATCAGAAGTTAGCGATAAAAAAAATTTAGTAGATTAAAACGTCAGATCAAGGTGCAGCTAATAAAGAGGGGAGGATGGGTTACAATTATTTTATTCATAATTACGGAAGACTATATGAAAATGTAGTTGAAAGGAGGACTTGAAAGTAAAATGGAATATATAAACAATTTGAATAGGGCTCTGAAGCGTGCACACATCGCCCGTCGCTCTCGTTGAAAAATGAGATAAGTCGTAACATAGCAGGGGTAATGGAAATTGTCTCTAGATGAAAAACATAGTATAATTTTAATACATTTCATTTACACTGAAAATATACTTGAATAATGAGTTGTTTTTAAATTAAATATTAAGGTATAAATATTTGTTTTTAATCAAGATCTATTAAAACATTTTAAAAGTCAGTAAAGGTGATTAAACTTTATTTTATTATATCTTAGAGAAAGTACTGTGAAGGAATATAAGTAAATTATATAAAAGAAAAAATAAAAACTTGTACCTTTTGCATCATGGTTTAACTAGATATTTATTTTATATTTAAATGTCTCGAAATCTAATGAGCTATTTTTATTCAATATATTAGAAAATAGGGATTAATTGTAGCAAAAATTTTCCTAGAAATAAAAATAGAAATGAAATTTTATTCGTATTAGATGATAGCTAGTTCTTCTAAAAGGCATATAAGTGCTTTAAATTAATTTTATTTTTATGACAATAAAATAGAACAAATTTTAATTTAGTTAAATTTTTGAGGATAAGCTCGAAAATTGCATATCATGTTTGCACATCATTTTAATTAAAATTTAAGCTTGAAAATAGCTACAATTCTGATTTTGTTACAATTTCATTAAATATATTGGAAAAGAATTGATCTGCTTAATAATAAATGAAGAAAACTTTAAAACTAAAATAAGCTGGACCTATGTTAAAATGAGTATTAATTAATATATAAATCTTTAATATTGTATAGTTTAAAGCTGGTATTCTTATATTAAATTTTAAATCATAAAAAGGAACTCGGCAAATACATATTCTGCCTGTTTAGCAAAAACATGGCTCCCTGTCAAAAGTAAATAGGGAGTCGGACCTGCCCGGTGAATTTTTTTAACGGCCGCGGTACTCTGACCGTGCAAAGGTAGCATAATCATTTGCCTTATAATTGAAGGCTAGTATGAATGGTTTGACAAGAATATAGCTGTCTCTTTATGATTTAGTAAAATTTTATTTTCAGGTGAAGAAGCCTGGATTAAATTAAAAGACAAGAAGACCCTATCGAGCTTGAAAAAAATCAGCGGCTAAATAAGTTAATATCACTAAAAAACCAGCTACTGAGAATTTTAGGTGGGGCGCCGGAGGAACAAAAAAAGCTTCCTTTAGATACCAAAGACACTCAAGTTTTGATCCAGAATATTTTGGTTAAAGAAATTAGTTACCGTAGGGATAACAGCATTATCTTTTTTAAGAGCTCCTATCGAAAAAAAGGCTTGTGACCTCGATGTTGGACCAGAATGTCCTAAAGATGCAGCAGTCTTTAAGGGTTGGTCTGTTCGACCATTAAAATTCTACGTGATCTGAGTTCAGACCGGCGTGAGCCAGGTCAGTTTCTATCTTTAATTTTTAAAATAAGCTTAGTACGAAAGGACCAGCTTATTGTAACATTTGCTAAAAATGATATTATATAATATATAATTTAGATCAAATTAGCAAAACGAATGCAATTGACTTAGGATCAATAGATATAGGTGAAATTCCTTTATTTGATACTTTAATACTATAAAGGTGGCAGATAAAGTGCATTAGGTTTAAGCCCTAAATATAAAGATGAAATTTCTTTTCTTTATAATGTATATTTCTATTATTTCATCGGTATTTACTTATATTTGTATTTTACTAGCGGTCGCCTTTTTTACTCTTTTAGAACGAAAAGGGCTTAGGTATATTCAGCTCCGAAAAGGCCCCAACAAAGTAGGATTAATGGGGTTACCGCAGCCTATTGCAGATGCCGCTAAGCTACTAACAAAAGAAATTACAAAGCCAACAATAGCAAACTACGCGCCCTATTTCGTAGCTCCTGTTTTTAGTTTTATTTTGGCTCTTTTGTTATGACAGTTATACCCAAGGCTATATTCTTGTTCGTATTTCAAGTGAGGTATTCTATTTTTTTTATGTGTATCTGGAATAAATGTCTATGGAACTCTCTTAGCCGGGTGAGCCTCTAATTCTAAATATGCTTTACTGGGGAGATTACGAGCAATTGCACAAACAATTTCCTATGAAGTTAGAATAGCTCTAGTTCTTTTGTTCCCGCTATTTTTAGTGGGAAGCTTCAGTTTCATTGAAATTAAAGAATCCCAGGAACTTATCTGGTTAGCCTTTCTAATAGTTCCTGTATCTTTTATGTGATTTGTTACTTCTGTTGCTGAAACTAATCGGGCTCCATTTGATTTTGCAGAGGGCGAATCTGAACTAGTTTCTGGTTTCAACATTGAATATGGCGCAGCAGGCTTTGCTCTCATTTTTTTAGCAGAATATGCTAATATTTTAGTTATAAGTTTATTTTCCTCATTACTCTTCTTCGGCGGTAGTTCTTTAGTTTTTGTAGAAAGAGACTTAGCCTTCATAATAAAAGTATTATTTTTTGCTTTTGCATTTATTTGAGTTCGAGGAAGCTACCCCCGATTCCGTTATGATCTATTAATAAGACTTACTTGAAAAGGATTTTTACCAGCTTCACTTTCTTTTTTGCTATTAGTCGCAATTCTAGCCTCCTGTATCTGTTATTAATTATAAAACGAAATTGTAGTTTAATTTAAAATATTAGCATTGGAAGCTAAAGCTTGGGTATTAGTCCCACATTTCGAAATGAGTGCTCTAATCGTCTTTAGTATAACCTTATCTACACTTTTAATACTCCCTCTTATGAGCCAGCCCTTGAGACTTGGGCTGGTTGTTATAACATCAACTTTATTAATATGTTTTATTAGCTCTATCACCCTATCTTCATGATATGGTTACATTTTATTTCTAATTTATGTAGGAGGGCTTTTGGTTATATTCGCTTATGTAGCAGCCTTATCTCCTAATGTTCTCTTTGGAAAAGGGACCCCAATATTATTTTTCTTTATTTTAGTTTTCCCTTTAGCAGCAATTTTTCATTCTTATCCGCTAATTGATCTATCTTCTATCGCTTATCTTTATATTTTTAAGGACTTAAAGTCCTTAAAAATATACGGAATTGAAATAGTGTCTCCCCAAATAATCTCTATTCTGATTGGATTAGCAATTATTCTTTTGGTTAACTTAATTGTAGTTGTAAAGATTTGTTACTACCGACATGCTTCTCTTCGGCCATTTAGTGGTTAAAGAATGCGAGGTCCTATTCGGAAAATTCACCCTATTCTTAAAGTTATAAATGGGGCACTAGTTGATCTACCTGCCCCTTCAAACCTGTCTATTTGATGAAATTTTGGTTCTCTGCTAGGTTTGTGTCTAGGAATTCAAATTGTAACTGGCTTATTTTTAGCAATACACTACACAGCTCATGTAGATCTTGCTTTTAGATCAGTAATTCATATTAGCCGGGACGTGAGATATGGATGGCTATTACGAGCTCTACATGCTAATGGGGCATCATGATTCTTTATTTGTATTTATTTACATGTTGGGCGCGGGGTATATTATGCATCTTACGTCAATGTTCACACATGAAATATTGGTGTCGTCCTTTTATTCTTAACAATAGGAACAGCATTTCTGGGCTATGTTCTACCTTGAGGTCAAATATCTTTCTGGGGAGCAACCGTTATTACAAACTTACTTTCCGCAGTCCCGTATGTTGGTAAAATATTAGTTGAGTGGGTATGAGGTGGTTTTGCAATTGATAACGCAACATTAACCCGTTTCTTTGCCCTACATTTCTTATTGCCGTTTGTAATAGCAGCCCTAGCTATTCTTCATTTGTTATTTTTACATGAAACAGGCTCAAATAATCCCCTGGGATTAAATAGAGATGGAGAAAAAGTTCCCTTTCACTCATACTATACATTTAAGGACCTAGTCGGATTTATTCTAGTCCTTTTTTTATTAAGAATACTAGCTCTTTTTGCACCCCAACTTTTAACTGACCCTGAAAATTTTATCCCGGCAAACCCGCTGGTCACTCCTGTTCACATTCAACCAGAATGGTATTTTTTATTCGCCTATGCTATCTTACGCTCTATTCCTAATAAATTAGGGGGAGTTATCGGCCTAGTAGGGTCCATTGCTATTTTATTTATTTTACCACTTACCCATCTAGCTAAATTTCGGTCTATAGCATTTTACCCGCTAAATCAAATTTTATTCTGGTGATATGTGGGAATTTTTTTAATCCTAACTTGAATTGGGAGTTGCCCGGTAGAAGCCCCATATGAACAAATTGGTCAGGTTTTCACCGCACTGTATTTTTTATACTTCATTATTAACCCCTTGATTCAAATCATATGAGATAATATTTTAGATTACTAATACAAGCAGAGTTATTTCCTGGGGAAAGTTTGTCTTGAAAACAAACTCGAAGTGTTCAATTCACTTAATAGCTTAGCAATAAGAGATAGTATACTCACTTTTGGCTTACAAGACCAATGCTCTTTTTAAGCTATTATTGCTACTTATCATTAATTAAGAAATGAGAACATTTTATTTAAGTTTACTTAGAATACTTGGGATCTTTATGGCGCTGCTAGCTTTATCACTGCAGTATAAGCACTTATTAAGTATTTTACTAAGATTGGAAGCTATTACAATAAATTTATTTATCATACTGTTTGCCCTATCAACAAATGTTACTTTTAGCGGAGAAACTTCTTTAATTTTAATTACTTTAGGGGCCTGTGAAGCTAGATTAGGATTAGCCATCTTAGTTGCGGTTATTCGAGCTGAAGGAAATGACTACGTCTCAAGATTTTCTCTACATAAATGCTAGGTTTATTATTTCTTTGTTCTACTTTATTACTTATCCCCACTAGAAAGTGATCTTGATATTTAAAAATATGATCTTTAGCCCTGGGAAGTTTGATTTCTATTATTCACCTATTTAACCCCTTTTTTGGCTATGAGGCTATTAATTCACTGGTAATATATGATTCGATATCAACAATCTTAGTGTCTCTCACCTTATGAATTTCACTAATAATAATGATAGCAAGACAGAACAGAGTGAAAATCTCTAAAAATAATCATCCGATATTTTCTTTGTTTATTTTACTCTTAAATCTCATTTTAATTTCAACATTTTTATGCTCGAGAAGAATTCTTTTTTATTTTTTATTTGAAGCTTCGTTAATCCCAACATTACTACTTATTTTGGGTTGAGGCTATCAACCTGAACGACTACAAGCCGGCATATATATAATAATCTATACTGTCGCTGCTTCATTGCCGCTTCTTTTCACCATTCTTTGAGCTACTCAGGAGCTTTCCTCAGGAGAAATATTAATTATTAGAAGGCTTCGTCTTCACGCATATAGAACAAGTTGTTTATGGGCCTGAAATTTTTTAACTTTCTTATGCTTCACTGCCTTTTTAGTCAAATTACCGATGTTTACTGTGCATTTATGACTCCCTAAAGCGCATGTTGAAGCTCCTGTTGCAGGGTCCATGGTCTTAGCAGCTATTCTACTCAAACTGGGGGGCTATGGAATTCTGCGAATCTATCAGTATTTTAATTTTATTTCCTCGCAAACTTGCGTTGTTATTTTTTCGTTGGCTATCTGGGGGGGAGTAATTACTAGAATTATTTGTTTCCGACAAGTTGACCTGAAATCGTTGATTGCTTATTCCTCCATTGGTCATATATCTCTGATACTAGCAGGAGCTTTCTCAAACACATCTTGAGGTTGAAGAGGGGCTCTTGTCCTCATGCTATCCCATGGATTTTGCTCTTCCGCCTTATTCGCACTAGCAAACTATACCTACGAAAAAACGCACACACGAAGTCTATTTTTAAGAAAAGGAATACTTATGCTTCTCCCGATTTTGGCTATATGATGGTTCCTATTTTGTATTATAAATATGGCAGCCCCTCCAAGTATTAACCTTTTAGGGGAAATTATAATCTTTCCGGCTACAATTTTTAGTTCTAAGTATTATCTAATCTCCCTGGGTTTTATAAGGTTTTTAGCAGCCCTATATAGCATGTATCTTTACACAAGTATTCAGCACGGAGGAAGCCCCAAGTTTCTTAAGCCCTTTAATAGCTTTAAGGCTTCTGGATTTATACTCTTTCTTTTACACTGAATCCCCGGCAATTTCCTCATTTTAAAAAGAGACCTAATTTCAATGTGAATTTAATTAGGGTTAAGTTAGTCTAAACTTAAGACATCAGCTTGTGGATTTGAAAATGAAATTTGTTTCACTTAACCTATGTATATTAACTTAAAATCTTCCTCTGTTAGTTCTATGTTTTTACTAGTGTACAGCATTTTAATTTTTCCGGTTACAATAATATTTATTAGGTCAAATCAGAACATTGTTTTAGAATGATCTATCTTTCAAATAAGTTCTTGTACTATAACCTTTATATTTATCCTAGACCCAGTGAGACTCAGGTTTAGTAATGTAGTTTGTTTAATTTCAGGTTGTGTAATACTTTTTTCATCTAGCTATATATCTCATGACCCGTTCTTAAAACGATTTGTTTGGCTAGTTATACTATTCGTTTTATCTATAAATCTCTTGGTCTTTATTCCTAGTCTACCTGCTTTACTACTGGGGTGAGACGGTTTAGGCATTGTCTCATTTGCCCTCGTAATTTACTACCAAAACATAAAGTCTTTAGGCGCTGGAATAATTACAGTCTTAGCCAACCGAATTGGTGATGTTATAATTCTTATTTCTATTGGTCTCTTAGTCTTGCAAGGTCACTGATCAATCCTTTCGATATGAGATTATTATTTAACTGCATGGACAGCCCTCGCAATCACTTTAGCTGCAATAACTAAAAGGGCCCAAATTCCCTTTTCTAGATGACTCCCGGCTGCCATGGCAGCCCCTACCCCAGTCTCAGCTTTAGTGCACTCCTCGACACTGGTGACCGCCGGGATTTTTCTCATTGTCCGGTTTTTCCCCTTTCTTGATACAATTCATGGATTTAAGACAGGCCTCTTGTTTATCTCCGTTTTAACTCTCCTTATAGCAGGTATTGGAGCAAATTATGAAAATGATTTAAAAAAGATCATTGCCTTATCGACCCTAAGACAATTAGGAGTTATAATAATAAGATTAGGCTTAGGAACACCCTATCTAGCTTTATTCCACCTGTATACTCATGCCTTATTTAAGGCCTTACTTTTTCTTTGTGCAGGTATATTTATCCATAATAGATCGAATATCCAAGATATTCGCCATATAGGTTTATTATTTTCCCAAGCCCCCTTAACTACAACCTGCATAAATATTGCTAACTTATCCCTTTGTGGGGCGCCGTTTCTCAGCGGCTTTTATTCTAAAGACTTAATTTTAGAGTTATGCCTCAGAAATCCTACTAACTTTTTAATAGTACTTTTAATCTTTTTAGCTACAGGCATAACTGCGGCATACTCCTTTCGACTATCATTTTGCTCTCTGTGAGGACATATCAAAAGACCATCACATCATGAAAAGCAAGAACTAGATCCGTATGTTAATTGAGCTACCACAATTTTAAGATTAGCCGCCCTCATAGCTGGATTTGCCCTTCAAAGCATCTTTCTTGCCTTCAATCCGCTTCCTTTTGTCTTACCATTCTACCTAAAAATACTAACTATATTTGTTATTCTTTCAGGCCTTTTTATCGCCTTTATTGCCTGGGATACTAACCACAGCGAGAGTCACATCAATAAAATTAAATTCTTTTTCTCAACTATATGATTTTTGGCTCCTATTTCAAGGCAACCTCTTACCAAGTTTTCTATACTTTTAGGGACTAACATTATAAAGTCAGTTGACATGGGGTGACTGGAAATCTTAGGAGGCCAGGGAAGCGCCCTAGTAACATCAACTATATCTATAAAAAACCAGAATGTCCAAATTAAATCTTTTAACTTCTTTATTGCATTAATTTTATTCATGGTGGTAATTTTCTGTATAATACTACTTTCTAATTAGCATTGATAGCTTAAATAACAGAGCATAGCACTGAAGATGCTAAGGTGGCAATCTTTGCCTCAAAGC